GCATTATCTAGATCAAAAGAACCAGTCATGATATGACATATCGTTCAAATCATTGTAGCAACTGAAATCTTTTTTGCAGAAACAAAAGAAAAATCAATCTGATTTTTACTTGTGAAGTGAAATAGAGACAAAGATGTGGATAAAATAGAAGGATGAGAGAAGGAGAGAAAAAGAATATCAATGATATAGAATTTCATTCCAATATGTAGGGTCTAGAAATTATCTCATAAGTGTAATAAAGCATCAATACCGATTCATCCATAATTTAATGAATCTGTTCATAGAAACAAAATAAAGAGCTTCGAGCCAATAAAGACTGAGAAGATTGACTCAAAACAAATTTCATTATGAGCTCCATTGTAGAAGTCAGACCTAACCATTCAGTAAGAAACGATGGGAACGATGGAATCCATGAATAGAAAAGATTTTCTTGAAAAACCAATCTTAATCATTCACTGGTCGGGATGGCGTAAGGAACCGGGAACACTTCATCTATTCTGAGAAGGCATGGGCTAACCCCACAACTGAAATAGAAATGGAAAGAGTCAATATTCGCCCGCGAAAGCTTTTTTATTGCTAAATTTTCATTTGTAGGAATTAAAAAAGATTTTCCATCAAATGTTTAGTTATCTCTTCAAACAAGATATACAAATATCTAAAAGCTATAGATTCGATGCAATTTCAAAGAATCTCATGATTCAATTTAAGTGCACTACTCAGTAATATCTTAACTAAGATTATATCTTTCTGATTCTATCTTAACTCAAATGAAATATTTTTTATTCGCGAGGAGCTGGATGAGAAGAAACTCTCACGTCCGGTTCTGTAGTAGAGATGGAATTTAGAAACAACCATCAACTATAACCCCAAAAGAACCAGATTTCGTAAACAACATAGAGGAAGAATGAAGGGAAGATCTTATCGCGGTAATCATATTTGTTTCGGTAAATATGCTCTTCAGGCACTTGAACCTGCTTGGATCACATCTAAACAAATAGAAGCAGGTCGACGAGCAATGACACGAAATGCACGGCGTGGTGGAAAAATATGGGTACGTATTTTTCCGGACAAACCAGTTACAGTAAGACCCACAGAAACACGTATGGGTTCCGGGAAAGGATCCCCCGAATATTGGGTAGCTGTTGTTAAACCCGACCGAATCCTTTATGAAATGGGTGGAGTAACGGAAAATATAGCCAGAAGGGCTATTTCAATAGCAGCATCCAAAATGCCTATACGAACGCAATTTATTATTTAGGGATAAAAATGTAGAACCAAAAGAAATGGGTCTTTACTTTTGGGAATGAAAAAAAATTGTGGATTTCTTTTTTTGGACAAAGGATATTTCTTTTTTTCTTAGCCCTTGATAATAAAAGAACAGATTCCAAAAATGATATGATTCAACCTCAGACCCATTTGAATGTAGCAGATAACAGCGGGGCTCGCGAATTGATGTGTATTCGAATCATAGGAGCGAGCAAACGCCGATATGCTCATATTGGTGACGTTATTGTTGCTGTGATCAAAGAAGCAGTGCCAAAGATGCCCCTAGAAAGATCAGAAGTGGTCAGAGCTGTAATCGTACGTACCCGTAAAGAACTCAAACGTGACGACGGTATGATAATACGATATGATGACAATGCTGCAGTTGTTATTGATCAAGAAGGAAATCCAAAGGGAACTCGCGTTTTTGGTGCGATCGCCGAAGAATTGAGACAGTTCCATTTTACTAAAATAGTTTCATTGGCTCCTGAGGTATTATAAAAAAAAACGAACAAGACTACAATATTTATCGCGATATTTATAATATGGATAATATGGATAGGGGTGAAAGGGGTGAAAGAAATTGATTATGATGAATTTACGATGAATTAGTCTCACGCATATACCTTTAAGAATTTCTAGTCATAAACAAAATAAAAAAATGAAGTAAAAAAAAAAAACGAAAAACATGTTGATTATATCAAAATTGGGAGGACCCACTAATTTTAGTTCATCATGGGTAGGGACACTATTGCTGAGATAATAACCTATATACGAAATGCGGATCTGGGTAGAAAAAGAGTGGTTCGAATAGCGTCTACAAATATTACCGAAAATATTGTTAAAATACTTTTACGAGAAGGTTTTATCGAAAACGTGCGAAAACATCGAGAAAACAACAAAGATTTTTTAGTTTTAACCCTGCGACATAGAAGAAATCGGAACTATAGAAATATTTTAAATTTAAAACGGATCAGTCGGCCCGGTTTACGAATCTATTCTAACTATCAACGGATTCCTAGAATTTTGGGTGGGATGGGGATTGTCATTCTTTCTACTTCCCGAGGTCTAATGACAGACCGAGAAGCTCGACTAGAAGGAATCGGGGGGGAAATTTTATGTTATATATGGTAATTCTTATAATATCTAAATTGGAGGTATATAATGAAAATGAGGGATAAGAAATGGATTCATGAAGGTTTCATTACGGAATCCCTCTCGAATGGTATGTTCCGGG